TCTTTTAAAATAAGTACTTAAAAGTTTAACTTTTAAAAAGTTAAAAACTACGGTACGTAGTTGCGATGTTTCCCCCCTAAAATTGCGAGTGAATTTGTATATCTTATAATTTCTCTATTATATTATAAATATAATAATTTGTGGGTCTGGAAGTTTTTTACCTAAAATAAACCTGTGATTAATTATATTTAATTAATAGTAATGTGGGTTACTATTACTGTAAATATAATAATTTGTGGGTCTGGAAGTTTTTTACCTAAAATAAACCTGTGATTAATTATATTTAATTAATAGTAATGTGGGTTACTATTACTGTAAATATAATAATTTGTGGGTCTGGAAGGGTTTTACCTAAAATAAACCTGTGATTAATTATATTTAATTAATAGTAATGTGGGTTACTATTACTGTAAATATAATAATTTGTGGGTCTGGAAGTTTTTTACCTAAAATAAACCTGTGATTAATTATATTTAATTAATAGTAATGTGGGTTACTATTACTGTAAATATAATAATTTGTGGGTCTGGAAGGGTTTTACCTAAAATAAACCTGTGATTAATTATATTTAATTAATAGTAATGTGGGTTACTATTACTGTAAATATAATAATTTGTGGGTCTGGAAGTTTTTTACCTAAAATAAACCTGTGATTAATTATATTTAATTAATAGTAATGTGGGTTACTATTACTGTAAATATAATAATTTGTGATTTTTAGAGTACTTTAAATAGTTAGTTATTTATAAACAATTATATTGTTAAAATAACTTTATATACGGTGCATATATTCTCTGGGTTTTAATTTTATTTAATCGTATTTAATTTTATTTAATCGTATTTAATTTTATTTAATCGTATTTAATTAATTTTATTTAATCGTATTTAATTTTATTTAATCGTATTTAATTTTATTTAATCGTATTTAATTTTATTTAATCGTATTTAATTTTATTTAATCGTATTTAATTTTATTTAATCGTATTTAATTTTATTTAATCGTATTTAATTTTATTTAATCGTATTTAATTTTATTTAATCGTATTTAATTTTATTTAATCGTATTTAAAGAAGGGAATCTATATTTTTATGTGCCGGTAAGATATTATTTTTATTACTTTTAAAGTGCAAGAAAGCTGCTTAAAAATTCTACATTTTTGTGGGGGGATGTAGAAATTTTTATAGAGAGAATAAGATAATTGTAAGAATAGCTGCCTAGAAGCATCTGTAAAGGGTAAAATATAACTAATGAAACTATTTCAGGATAGAGAGAATAAGATAATTGTAAGAATAGCTGCCTAGAAGCATCTGTAAAGGGTAAAATATAACTAATGAAACTATTTCAGGATAGAGAGAATAAGATAATTGTAAGAATAGCTGCCTAAGATTAGGACAGAGAGATAAAGATTAAAAAAAATAATATAAGGGATAACAGTAAAATATTTGAGCGGGGTGTTATAGCCGGTAAGATTATAAATGTACTCTAAAGTAACTATTTAATTATATGTAATAGTATAATATAAATGTACTCTAAAGTAACTATTTAATTATATGTAATAGTATATAAATAATTACTAGTGGGGAGGGGGGAGAGGTATACCTTATTATGGGCCGGATAGATGATTAAGATTATTATTTATAGTATAGCTTGATTCTATCTATTTAAAGTGGTTTAAAAATGGTTTTACATGCAAATTTTTGTAAGTTATATTTTACCCTTAATGGATGGAATATTAATGTTAATCGCAGTTTAGATAATTATAAAATGAATTATTTCAGTTATAGTTAATTTTTAATAAGGTAGTTAAAAATTGTGCCAGCAAACGCGGTTATACAGTTTACCTGAATTATTTTTTTTAGGAGGTATTTAATTAATGTCTTGAGATTTATTGTTAATTTATTAGGTGAAATTTTTAATTATTATTAAGTTTTTGGTTAATTATTATATGAAAATCATTTTTTAAACTAGGATTAGATACCCTATTATTTTGATTATAAAAGTTAGTTTTTGGTATTAATAGTTAATGTCTTTAAATTAAAAGATTTTGGCGGTAATTTAATCTATTTAGAGGAATCTGTTCTTTAATTGATAATCCACGTTGGATTTAACTTTAATTAAATTTGTATATCTCTGTTATTAGAATGTTTCATTAGAATATTTTCTTGAATTATTATAATAATTAATTTCAGGTCAAGGTGCAGTAATATTAAAGGTTGAAATGGATTACATTTAATGTATTTTATTGAATTATTAATTAATTGATATTTATTATGAAAAAGGATTTAAATGTAAATTTTAGTATCTTCTATTTTTGATTTAAGCACTAAATTATGTACATATCGCCCGTCACTCTCATAAAGGTGAGATAAGTCGTAACAAAGTAATTCTATTGGAAAATGGAGTTAGATTTTAACAAGTTATTTCTAAGAGAAAAATGTTACTTACAATAATATTTTAAATTGTGCAATTCAATTTAACTTGAGTAATTTTTATATTACATATAATTAAATAGTTACTTTAGAGTACATTTATATTATTAAATTATTATTTGTGTTAAGTATTATGTAAAGAAATATTTTAATTATTGTGATAGTAAAAAGTACTGTGAAGGATTTAATAATAATTTTATGGAAGTATAATTTATTTAGTACCTTTTGTATCAGGGTTTATTTATTATAATGTAATTATTTACTTTTCCCGAAATTAAAAGAGATAAAATTAAATGGAGGTTTATGTAATAAAATGATTTGTTATTTAATTTTAGTAATTATATGTTATTCAGTTTTAAATATCTGGTTACTTATTAGAATTAAATTTAATTTAGGATTTTTATTAGTTATTATTATATTTTTATTTAATATAATTTAAAAATCTAAAGTTATTGGGGATTAGCTCGGTAATTATCATATATAATTTAATGGTATTATTTATTTGTAGGCTTAGAAATTGTCATCTTTTATTTTGTTATAATTAATTTATTTAAAGTTTATTAATTTTATGTGTTATTATTTTTATATTAAGTATTATAATTTTATATTTTTTTTATTGTTATAATGGTAAAATAAGTAGATTATAAAATTAAGTTTAGGAACTCGGCAAATTTTACCTTCGCCTGTTTAACAAAAACATGTCCTATAGATATTAATTTTAGGTTGGGCCTGCTCAATGATTTATTAAATTGCTATAGTATTTTAACTATACAAAGGTAGCATAATAATTTGTCTTTTAATTGAAGGCTTGTATGAATGGTTTGACGAGGGGTAAACTTTCTTAATTTAATATTATATTGAATTTAAAATTTTTGTAAAAAGGCTTAAATGTAGTTGTGGGACGAGAAGACCCTTTAGAATTTTAATTAATATTGAAAAATAATATTATGGTTGAAAAAATATTATTTTTCAATATTAATTTTTGTTGGGGTGATAGTGGAATATTTTTAACTTCTATTAATTATATAATCATGAATTAGTGTATATTTGATCCTTTATTATGGATTAAAAGATTAAATTACCTTAGGGATAACAGCGTTATTATTTCGGAGAGTTCTTATTAATGAAATAGTTTGCGACCTCGATGTTGGATTAAAGTTAATTTTAGGTGTAGAAGCTTAAATAATTAGGTCTGTTCGACCTTTAAATCTTTACATGATCTGAGTTCAGACCGGTGTGAGCCAGGTTGGTTTCTATCTACAATAGATAAAGTAATATAGTACGAAAGGACCTATTACTTTTAATAATTAATTTAATTAATAAAGATTATTATTACTATTTTGGCAGAAATTTAATGCAATAAATTTAGAATTTATTTATGTAATTTTTATTACAAATAGTAATATTTTTAATTAATTATTTTATTATAATTTTAATGGTTTTATTATCTTCAGGATTTGTTGTTTTATTAGAACGAAGGGTTTTAGGTTATATCCAGATACGTAAAGGCCCTAATAGGGTGGGACTAGTAGGATTATTACAGCCTTTTGCGGATGGATTAAAATTATTTTTTAAGGAGCAAACTTTTCCAATGATATCAAATATTCTTATTTATATTTTTTCCCCTATATTAATATTATTATTATCTTTTATTATATGGTGTTTATACCCCCAAGTGTCAAATATTTTTGGTTTTATATTTGGTTTAGTGTTTTTTTTATGTTGCACTGGATTAGGAGTCTATGGTGTTATGATATCTGGTTGGTCTTCTAATTCTAAATATGCTTTATTAGGTGGATTGCGAGCAGTAGCTCAAACTATTTCATATGAAGTAAGAATGGCTTTAATTATTTTATGTTTATTCCTTTTTGTTTATAGTTTTAATTTTTCTTCTTTTTTGATTTACCAGCAAAATATTTGATTTTTATTTTTCTCTTTTCCTTTATGACTATGCTGGCTCTCTAGATGTTTAGCTGAAACGAATCGGGCACCTTTTGATTTTGCAGAAGGAGAGAGAGAGTTAGTTAGAGGATTTAATGTAGAATATAGAGGTGTTAGTTTTGCTTTTATTTTTTTGTCTGAATATATGAATATTATTTTTATAAGATTATTAACAATTATCTTATTTTTAGGGTGTGATTATATTTATATATTTTTTTATTTTAAATTATCCCTTGTGGTATTTTGATTTATTTGAGTACGTGGAACTTTACCTCGATTTCGTTATGATAAACTTATATATTTAACTTGAAAGATTTTTTTACCTGTTTCTTTAAGTTTCTTCTTTTTTTATTCTATATTATTACTGTTTATAGTGTGCAATATTTACATTAATTTAAGTGTAAAGTTAATAATGGAATTTAACCATTTTTTTATATTTTCAAAATATAAACTTATCTAAAGTTTAATTAACTAGTAGTCTCATAATTTTAGAGTTAAAGGTGATACAATAAAATATATAAAGTAAATTATAGTTAAGATTTGTCCTGTTATAATAAATGGTTCTTCAGCTGGTCGAGCTCCAATTCATGTTAATAAAATAATTGTAGAGGTAAAAAGTCAAAATAGTATTTTATTAATTGGATAAAATTTAGTTCTTTGGAATTTTGGTTTATTTGTAAATGGGAGAATTATGATAATAACAATTGAGCTAATTATTGCTAATACTCCTCCTAATTTATTGGGGATAGATCGTAGAATTGCATATGCAAATAAAAAATATCATTCTGGTTGAATGTGGACAGGTGTGACTAGGGGATTAGCTGGAATAAAATTTTCTGGATCTCCTAGTGTTAAAGGTTCTAAGGTAATTAAGAGTGAGAAAAATATTAAAGTTCTAAAAATTCCTATTAAATCTTTTAATGAAAAGAAGGGGTGAAATGGGATTTTATCATAATCTCTATTTATCCCTAATGGATTATTTCTTCCTGTTTGATGAAGGAAAAGTAAATGAATCATTACTATTGCTGCTACAATAAATGGTAGGAGAAAATGTAATGTAAAAAATCGAGTTAAGGTCGCATTATCAACAGAAAATCCTCCTCATAATCATTTAACTAAGGTATTACCTAAATAAGGAATAGCAGATAAAAGATTAGTAATTACAGTTGCCCCTCATAATGATATTTGCCCTCATGGTAAAACATATCCTAAAAATGCTGTAGCTATAATTAATAGTAATAATATTACTCCTACATTTCAAGTTATTATTAATGAATATGAGCCATAATATATACCTCGTCCTACATGTAAATATAAACAAATAAAAAATAGTGAAGCTCCATTAGCATGAGTATAACGTATTAATCAGCCATAATTTACATCTCGACAAATGTGAATAACTCTTCTAAATGCAAGATCAATATTGGCTGTATAATGTATAGCTAAAAAAATTCCTGTAATTATTTGAATTATTAAACATATTCCTAAAAGAGATCCTATATTTCATCATAAAGAAATATTAGTTGGTGTTGGTAAATCAATTAAAGAATTATTAATAATTTTTAATAAGGGGTGGGTTTTTCAGATTGATTTATTCATTATTTCTTTATTCGTAAAGGTCCTTCTGAGATATTTACAATAAATGAGATAGTTACTATTCTAAAGAATAGATAAACAACTATTAATATGATAATATTAGTGTTATCTAGTATTAATATTAATAGTGTAGTTTCTGTATTATTAATTTCTTGTATTTTATTAAATTCTAAATAACCTGGTTGTAAGATATTCTGAATTAATAAGCCTACAATAAAAGTTATAATTGTAATATAAATTAATTTGATTGGAGTTATAAATTTTTCATTTGATGCAGTTCTAGCTATATAAATAAATAAGACTAATATACCTCTTAATATAATAATGATAATAATATATGAGAACCAAAATATTCTAGATAATATTCCTACTAGTAGAGAAATATTTATTGTTTGCGTGATAATTAATAACCCTATGCTAATAGGGTGATTTCTTCATATAAAACTAAATGAGATGGTATTCATAATTAGTAAAGAGAGATAAATAGTTTTAAAGGAATTCCTATTTTTGATTTACAAAATCATTGTTTTATTTTAAACTATTAAAACAATCCCTCTTAAGAGGGATAAAAGAAGTTGGGCATATAGTGAATTTAACCAAGATGTGTTATTTTTTGGATAAATTATTGTTACAATTAGAGATTCTCTCTATCCTGAAATAGTTTCATTAACTTCAGAATATAGTTTAAGATTAAAAGAATATTAATTTTGGAGATTAATGGAGAATGTAGAATTCTGTTCTGATTTATGATTGTGGGTATCATAAATATGTTTTATTTTTCTTTTATTTTTATATTTATTAGTGGTTTGATTATTTTTTGTTTATCTTATAAGCATTTACTTTTAACTTTATTTAGATTAGAATATTTGGTATTATCTCTTTATTTAATATTTTTTGTGTTTTTATTGTGGGTAGGCTGTGAATTATTTTTTGTTTTAATTTTTTTAGTGTTTTCTGTTTGTGAAGGTGCTTTAGGTTTAGGGGTATTAGTTAATATAATTCGGAGTTATGGTAATGATTTATTGTCTAGATTATCTATTTTAAGATGATAATTTATTTTTTATTTGTAATTTTTTTGATTCCTATTTTTGATTTATGATGAATATGTGTTATTTCTTGTTTTTTTTTTATTTTTTTGTTTATATTTTTTCCTTATAATATTTTTTACAGAGGTTTAAGTTATGGGTTTGGAATGGATTTGTTATCTTATTGTTTAATTTTTTTAACTATTTGAATTATTCTTTTAATATTAGTTGTTAGAAATCAGTTGAAATTTTTTTTTAATAATATTAATGAATTTGTTTGTATTTTATTTATAATATTTTTTTCACTTTTTTTAACTTTTAGTACTATAAATTTGTTATTATTTTATATTTTTTTTGAAAGTAGAATAGTTCCTATTTTATTTTTAATTTTTGGTTGAGGATATCAACCAGAACGTTTAATAGCGGGATTTTATTTATTATTTTATACTTTATTTGCTTCTTTACCTATATTGTTATGTATTTTTTATATTTTTGTTTATTATAGTACTTTATTCTTTTTTTTAATTGAAAATATTTTTTGTATTTATTTATATTTTGGTTTAATTTTAGCTTTTTTAATTAGGATACCTTTAGTTTTTTTTCATTTTTGATTACCTAAAGCTCATGTTGAGGCTCCTATTTCAGGTTCAATGATTTTAGCAGGGGTATTATTAAAGTTAGGAGGTTATGGTTTATATCGTGTATATCTATTTATATGATGCTATTCTTTAGTATTAAATTGATTTTGGATTGTATTTAGTTTATTTGGTGGATTTGTACTAAGTCTCTTATGTTTATGTCAAGTGGATATAAAGTCTTTAATTGCTTATTCTTCTGTGGTTCATATGAGAATAGTTGTTTGTGGTATTATGACTTTAAATTTTTTTGGGTTTTATGGTTCTTTGGTATTAATATTGGGGCACGGGTTATGTTCTTCTGGTTTATTTGTTTTGGCAAATTTTATTTATGAGCGAACTCATTCTCGTAGTTTATTTATTAATAAGGGATTAATTACTTTGATTCCTTTAATTAGAATGTATGGTTTTATTTTTATTGTAAATAATATTGCTAGTCCTTTTTCTTTAAATTTTTTTGGGGAATGTTTATTATTAAGTTCTATTGTTGGTTGGGATAGATATAGAATATTATTTTTGGGTTTTATATCATTTTTTAGTTGTTGTTATAGTATTTATTTATATTCTGTAGTATACCATGGTTCTTTATACTCTGGGCTAATTAATAGTTATTCAGGTAAATTAAATGAATATATAGTGATGTTATTACATTTTGTTCCTTTAAATTTTTTATTTTTAAGGTTAGATATTTTTACTTTATGGCTTTAAAAATAAATTACTACTTAAGTAGTTTATTTAGAGAATAATAATTTGTGGTGTTATTGGAGTTAATTATAACCTTAGGTTAATGATAATTATATATATGATTTGATCTTTTACTTTTTTTGTTGTTGGGGTTTTGTCTTTTTTTGAGGGTTTATATTTTTTATTAATTGATGAAGTAGTATTTTGTGATTGAGAGTTTTTTTCTTTAAACTCTTGTTCTTTTGTTATAACTTTATTATTTGATTGGATATCTTTATTATTTGTGGGAAGTGTATTTTTAATTAGTTCAATAGTTATTTATTATAGCTATTCTTACATGTCTAGTGATTTGACAGCTATTCGGTTTTTGTATTTAGTGGTTTTATTTGTTTTTTCTATAATATTTATAATTATGAGTCCTAATCTAGTTAGTATTTTACTTGGTTGAGATGGCTTAGGGTTAGTTTCTTATTGTTTAGTTATTTATTTTCAAAATGTAAAGTCCTATAGAGCAGGAATACTTACTATTTTAATTAACCGTATTGGGGATATTTCTATTTTATTTTCAATTGCATGATTCTTAAATAATGGGAGTTGACATTTTTTATATTATTTATTTTATGATACTTATTGGTTTTTTTTATTATTAATTATAGTAAGAGTAGCTGGTTTTACTAAAAGAGCACAAATTCCTTTTTCTTCTTGATTACCTGCTGCAATAGCAGCTCCTACTCCTGTTTCTGCTTTAGTTCATTCTTCTACTTTAGTTACTGCAGGGGTTTATTTATTAATTCGTTTTAGTGTTTTATTTAAATTATATGATATTTCTTTATTACTTTTGTTATCTGTTTTAACTATGTTTATATCAGGTTTAGGTGCTATTTTTGAATATGATTTGAAGAGGATTATTGCTTTATCTACTTTAAGTCAGTTAGGTTTAATGATAGTTATTTTGTTTATTGGTAGATGTTATATTTCTTTTTTTCATTTATTAACTCATGCTTTTTTTAGGGCTTTGTTATTTTTATGTGCTGGTTTAATTATTCATTGTATAAATGATTCTCAGGATATTCGTTTTATAGGGGCTTTAAGTGGTCAGTTTCCTTGTACTTTAGCTGGATTTTGTGTAGCAAATTTATCTTTATGTGGTTTTCCTTTTTTATCGGGGTTTTATAGAAAGGATTTATCTATTGAATTTATTCAAATGAATTATTTTAATAGCTTTGTATATATTATATTTATACTATCTATTGGTTTAACTGTTTGTTATACTTTTCGTTTATTATATTATATTATTTATGGTTATTTAGGTGTTCTAAGTGGTTGTCTTTATGAAGAAGATTTTCTTATGGTTTTTTCTATATTTTTTTTAATCTTTATAGGTTTATTTGTTGGTAGTGGTTTATCTTGATTTATTTTTCCTTTTCCAAGTTTTATTTTTTTGTCAATTTATTCTAAAATAATTCCTTTATTTATTATTTCTATTTCAGTAATTTTAATTTTTTTAGTTTATAATAGTTCTGTTTTTGATTTAGTTTATGGTTTAAATATTTTTTCTCTTTTTATTAATTTTGTTGGGAATATATGATTTATACCTAGTTTTAGAACTTTTATGGTTTATTCTCAGGGATTAAAACTATCTATTTGCTATGAAGATTTAATTAGAATAGGGTGAGGGGAGTATTTATTTTCTTGTTCTATAAGATTTTTTAATATTTGATTGAGAAAGTTTAATTCTTTATTGCAATTAAATAATTTAAAGTTGTTTTTTATTGGATTTATTTTGTTGGCTTTTTTTATTTATTTGTATTTGAATAGCTTAAGTTATAAAGTTTAATATTGAAGATATTAAGATAAGTGTAAACTTTTCAAGTATAATTTATAGAGACATTGTTCATTTATTCATTGAAAATGAATTGTTTTATTTTAAACTATATAAATTGAAGGGAATAACGGAGTTAAACCGCTTATAAAAGATAGTTAGCAGCTTCTTTTAGTACCACTTTCCCTTTTAACTGGATATTTAATATCAATATTCTTATTAACATTAAGAAGCCTCAGTTTTGGCTTCAGTTAAGTTAAGTAAGGGGTATATTCCCTAATTTTAGGTCGAAACTAACTGTAATTTATTACTTCATACTTAAATGAGGAAGACTATAAATAGTTCTTTTTAAATGCAAATTAAATGTTATTATTAACTACATCCCCTAATTTGTATTTTATTAGATTTTAATAAGTTCATTCTAACATTCCTATTTTTCATTCAAAATATAATCCTAATGTTAATACTGTGATAAATGGTGCTACTCTTATTATTCAATTAATTATGTTACTTGCTTTTATAGTAATTACTATTGGCAAGATAATAACTACTTCAATATCGAAGATTAGAAATAAAACTGCAATTAGGAAGAATTGTAGTGAAAAGGGGAGGCGCGCTGTTGATTTGGGGTCAAATCCGCATTCAAAGGGGGATCTTTTTTCTCGATCTGATTTTATTGTTTTGGAAATTATTGTACATATAGTTATTAAAATAATTGTTAAGGTTCTTGCGATTATTATTCTTGTGATGATTTTTAATATTACTCTTTCTTAATTTAAGATCTTTTGATTGGAAATCAACTATATTATTTGTACTAAAAGAGTAGCTTCCTCATCAGTAAATAGAAATATATAAGAAAAGTCAAACTACATCAACGAAATGTCAGTATCAAGCTGCAGCTTCAAATCCAAAGTGATGTCTTTTTGAGAAGTGATAATTTATATGTCGAATTAAACAAACGGCTAAAAATGTTGTTCCAATAATTACATGAATTCCGTGAAATCCTGTTGCTATAAAAAAGGTTGATCCATAAATTGAATCTCTAATACAAAATCTAGCTTCTTGGTATTCATATCTTTGTAGGTAAGTAAATAAAATCCCTAATGTCACTGTAATAATTAATGCTAATTTAGTTTGAAAATGTCTATTATTTATTAATCTGTGATGTGCTCATGTTACAGAAATTCCTGAGGATAAAAGGATTATTGTGTTTAATAATGGAATCTCTATGGGGTTGAATGTTTTAATTCCTTGTGGAGGTCATAATATTCCTAACTCAATGGTAGGTGCTAATCTACTATGGAAGAATCTTCAGAAAAAAGATGCAAAGAATAATACTTCGGAAATAATAAATAATACTATTCCTATTTTTAGTCCTTTAACTACTTTTATAGTATGTTTACCTTGGAATGTGGCTTCTCGAGTAATATCTCGTCATCATTGATACATTGTTAATAAATTGATAATTATTCCTAATTGGAATAAATATATCTCATTTTTGTGGAATCATATAATTATTCCTGAAGTTGTGGTTATTGCTCCGATTGATCCTGTTAGTGGCCAAGGTCTATAATCAACTAAGTGGTAAGGGTGGTTATTATTTATCTTCATTATAATTCTCTAGTGTAAAGTGTTATTAAAATGGAAAAGACGTAGGCTTGAATAATGGATACAGCTGTTTCAAATAATATTAAAAGTATTTGAATTAAAAAAATGATAGGTAGGTTAATATTTATTGTAGTTGTATTGTTCCCTAATAAACTTATTAATAAATGCCCTGCAATTATGTTTGCTATTAATCGTACTGCTAAGGCTCCTGGTCGAATTATATTACTTAATGTTTCAATAATTACTATGAATGGTATTAATAAATTAGGAGTTCCTACAGGAACTAAATGAGCTAGTATATATTTAGTATTATTAATTCAGCCATAAATTATTAATCTTAATCATAAAGGAAATGCTAATGTTAAAGTAAATATTATGTGACTAGATCTTGTAAAAATATAAGGTAACAATCCTATAATATTATTAATTATAATAAATGTAAATAAGGATATGGGAATGAGAATTAATCCTTTTGCTTTATTTTTTAATAGTGAATTAAATTCATTAGTTATATTTTCTACTAATTTATTTTTTGTTACTTTAATTTTTCTTGGTAAAATTCAATAATTTATTGGTAAAATTATAATTACTAAGAATATTCTCACTCAGTTTAATGCTAGGTGTTTTGAAGTAGAGGGGTCAAAGGTACTAAATAAATTAGTTATCATTTTCAGTTTTTTGATAAAGTTGTTGTTTTAATATTTTTATTATTTGAGGTAAGATTTTTATTATGATAAATTAAAGTTATAATAAAAATTATTATTATTGAGATAATTAAATATATACTTCTTCATCATAAAGGTGCTATTTGTGGGATTAAGGATTATACTTATGGTGTATGTTTTTAACTTGACAAGTTAATGTTTTGATTTTAAACTAAATTCTTCATTAAGAGTATTAGTTAATTTACTATAATTTGGTTTAAGAGACCAATGCTTACATTTCAGCCACTTAATGAGAATGATTTTAGTCATTTAATGAATATATTTGTAGGTACTGATTCAATAACAATGGGTATAAATCTATGATTAGCACCACAGATTTCTGAACATTGACCAAAGAAAAGTCCGGGTTGATTAATAATTAATGATGTTTGATTTAATCGTCCAGGGGTAGCATCAATTTTAATTCCTAGTCTAGGGATTGCTCAAGAATGTAAAACGTCAGTTGCAGTAATTAATACTCGAGTTTGTGTATTGATAGGTAAAATTACGCGGTTATCTACATCTAATAGACGGAATTCATTTAAGGATAATTCATTAATTGGTTTTATATATGAATCAAATTCAATATTATTAAAGTCTGAATATTCATATCTTCAATATCATTGGTGTCCGATTGTTTTTAAAGTTACTAATGGTTTATTAATTTCATCAATTAAATATAATAAATGTAATGAAGGTAAGGCAATAAAGATTAGTGTTAGGGCAGGTAATATAGTTCAAATTAATTCAATTGTTTGTCCTTCAAGTAAGTATCGATTAATAAATGAATTAGTTATTAAACTAATTATGGTATAAGTTACGAGTGTAGTGATTATTATTAAAATTGTAATTGTGTGATCATGAAAAAAAATTAGTTGTTCTATTATTGGGGTAATGCCATCTTGTAATTTAATAGATCCTCATAATGTCATTTCTAATAAAAGATTAAATCTTTATCTATGAATCTTAAATTCATTGCATAGTTTTCTGCCATATTAGAATGAATTGAGTATAGGTAATTCTGAATATGAGTGTTCAACAGGAGGGGCTAATTGAAATCACTCGATGCTTGAAGATATATTATCGTTAAATGAAGTAGTTCGTTTTGCTGTTAAAGCTTCTCAAATGATAGAAATAAATATTATAATTCTAATTATTGATATAGTTGAGCCAATTGATGAAATAATATTTCATGTTGTGAAGTAATCTGGGTAATCAGAATATCGCCGTGGTATTCCTCTTAATCCTAAGAAATGTTGTGGGAAAAATGTTAGGTTTACTCCTAGGAATATAGTGAAGAATTGTGTTTTTAATCATTTATTTTTAAGTGTTAAGCCTGTAAATAGAGGGAATCATTGAATAAATCTTCCTATAATTGCAAAAACTGCTCCTATTGATAGTACATAATGGAAATGTGCTACTACATAATAGGTGTCATGTAAAATGATATCAATTGAGGAGTTTGCTAAAATTACTCCTGTAAGTCCACCGATTGTAAATAGAAAAACGAATCCTAATGCTCATAAGGTAGAAGGATTATATTTTAAATTTGTACCATGTAAAGTGGCTAGTCATCTGAAGATTTTAATTCCTGTAGGAACAGCAATAATTATAGTTGCTGAGGTAAAGTAGGCTCGTGTATCCACATCTATACCTACTGTAAATATATGGTGTGCTCATACGATAAATCCTAATAGTCCAATGGCTAGTATTGCATAAATTATACCTAAAGTTCCAAATGCTTCTATTTTCCCTCTTTCTTGTCTAATAATATGTGAAATTAATCCAAATCCAGGTAAAATTAAAATATATACTTCTGGATGCCCAAAGAATCAGAATAAATGTTGGTAAAGAATAGGATCTCCTCCTCCTGTAGGATCAAAGAAAGATGTATTAAAATTGCGATCTGTTAATAATATAGTAATAGCTCCTGCTAATACAGGTAATGATAATAATAATAATAATGCAGTGATTCCTACTGATCAAACAAATAAAGGAGTGCGCTCTGGTGTTATTCCAATTGCTCGTATATTGAGAATTGTTGAAATGAAATTTACTGCTCCTAGAATAGAGGAAATTCCTGCTAAATGTAGTGAAAAGATTGCTAAATCTACAGAAGGTCCACTATGGGAAATATTTCTTGATAAAGGAGGGTAAACTGTTCAACCAGTCCCGGCTCCTATTTCTACTGTACTACTAGTTAAAAGTAAAGTGAGTGAAGGTGGTAATAGTCAGAAGCTTATATTATTTATTCGAGGGAATGCTATATCTGGTGCACCAATTATTAGTGGTACTAATCAATTTCCAAATCCTCCAATTATAATAGGTATAACTATAAAGAAAATTATAACAAAAGCATGGGCTGTGACAATTACATTATAGATTTGATCATCACCAATAAAAGTACCAGGTTGTCCTAATTCAATTCGGATGATTCATCTTATAGAAGATCCTACTATTCCTGCTCATATTCCGAAAATAAAGTAAAGTGTTCCAATGTCCTTGTGATTAGTTGAGAAAAGTCATTTATTCAAAGATAAGATGGCTGAAATTTTTAGGTTATAAATTGTAAGTTTATATATGGTATTAATACCTCTTATCAAGATAGCTTTATAGTCAATTGTATGATATTAGATTGCAAATCTAAAGTAACAGGTTTGTTAAAGCTTATGCAGGACATATTATTAACTTTGAAGGTTAAAAGTTTAAGTTTAACTTAAAGCTTTAAAATATGGGTAATATTAGCGTTAATGGTAATATTAAATTAATTATTAAAATGGATATTGTTGTTTTGCTTTTGAAATAATTTTTAGTTCATTTTGGTTTAGTATTAAAAATTATAATTATGGGGTATATTATTCGTATGTAATAAAATAAGGTAATGAGTGATATTATTACTATGAGTAATATAATTAATCATGTTTTAGCATTGATTATATTTTGGATTACTATAAATTTTGGTACAAATCCAAGGAATGGAGGTATACCTCCTAATCTTATTATTAGTGAAGAGATTGTTAATTTTTCAGTTATGGTTAATTTATAAATAGTGATTTGATTAATAAAGTAGATATTTTTTATGTTAAATAGTAATAAAATTATCAGTAAAATAGTTGAATATAAAAATATATATATATATCAAATTTTTCTTATTTTTAATAGTATTATTATTCATCTTAAATGGTTAATGGAGGAGTACGCTAAGATTTTTCGTAATGATGTATTATTTAATCCTCCAATAGCTCCAATAATTGTTGATAAAGAAATGAATGAGAAGATTAAATTATTATTATTACTTCTTAATAATGTTAAAGGTGCTATTTTTTGTCAAGTTATTAAAAAGAAACAATTTATTCATTTTAGGTTTGTTATTATTTCTGGTAATCATATATGGAAAGGGGCTCTTGCTAATTTAATTATTAAACTAATTATTAATATAGTTGTTGAAATTTCTTCATATTGTATGTAAAAAATGAATTTATTGCTGATAATGGAGAATAATATAATAATACTTCTGATTCTTTGTGTTAAAAAATAAATTATAATTCCTTGTGAGTTTTTTTTATTATTTTTACTTTTAATGAATGGAATGAAAGATATTAAATTAATTTCTATACCTATTCATATCCCTAGTCAGTTATTAGATCTTATAGTAATTAATGTTCTAATTACTAATACAGATATAAATATTATTTTATTTAAATTTATTAGAAAAGAGAATTATTTTCTATATTTAGGGTATGAACCTACTAACTTAATTTAGTTTACTTTTCTTTTATATATTAGTGTATGATGCACATATAATTTTGGGTTATAAGGATTTAGTTTAATTCTAAAATATATAATTAATAAGAGTAAAATTACATGATCTATCCTATCAAGATAGCCCTTTTAAATCAGGCATCTTATT